CTCGAATAAAGGGTCGAATTAAGACAGATACCGATCAAACTAAAGGTATTAAGCATAACAGACTTTTTGTTCTTGGAGATAATTGCATTTTGATTGAGTTATTTATATAAGATAAGGAAAAGGAAAGTAAGTAAGGTAAACAAAAAATCCTTCTTTTTCTTTGAACCCACCCAATCAAAAATCCTCCTTTTCTCAAAGGAGAATCGAAAAAATCATATTTTCATACAATATCTTAATTGAATTCTATGTAATGATCAATAAATTAAGTTGAATTCTATATCTACACATACCAAAAACATAGAAAAATCCGAATACCAATCTAATCTATTCTATAGATATTTGGGCTAGAGTTGACAAACAAACAAAACCAGCAATATACTTTATTAGTATCGCATAGAAATCTAAATGGGGCGTGGCCAAGTGGTAAGGCAACGGGTTTTGGTCCCGCTATTCGGAGGTTCGAATCCTTCCGTCCCAGAACATATGTATTCTCTGACAATATAGATTGCTTTTTTCACAATGTTCTGTTTAAAACTGAAATGTTAGCTGGAATGTGATTGTTGTTTCTGATTTTTTTCTTCGATAAATCTTTTTTTTTTTTTTAACTGAATCGAGATGCGAAAGAATCCATATTCCCTATCTCGTATTCTCTACCCCCAAAATTAGCCTAATTAGATTCAATTTTCTTTTTTGTAGATTTCTTGATTTTCCCCCAAGAGGGGGTTTTGGTACTAATGAAATTCACTAAGTCTCTTAATTCTTAATCAATGAGGTAGGCTAAAATAGAAAAAAAAAGGAGCAAAAACTGGACTTAATCTGGACTTGTTTGGCTTTGTGCCTAGACAGCTCGCATTTCGTAAAAAAAAAAAGACTTATCTTTTTTCCTAAGATGATCAAAAGCTATTTTTAACTATCCAATTTTCTTGGAATAATGATGTCGAGAGGGGAACTTTCGAAATTTATTCGAAATTTCGAAAGAGAAATAGTTTTAATCATTCCTTAGAAGCTGAATCTTTCTCTCCTATTAAGTCACGTGAAGATGCAGAATCAAAAAGAATTCGTTTATTCGTCTTATTTATTATATAGATTTATTAATTAATATTAGATATAGATTTATTAATTAATATTAGCGATGGGGTCTTACTAAGACTTCTTCAGAAAAATCTTTATTCACCTATATCTATAGTATTATTTATATCTATATACTATAGATATAGAAGATATAGAAGATATAGAAAATACTATAGATTATGGTGTTTATACATCAGCCCAACCAATGACTATTCATGATTCCATAATTGAATCAATTCCATACCGGTTCTTAGAGGAATGTTATGGTAAAACTTCGTTTGAAACGATGTGGTAGAAAGCAACGTGCGACTTGAAGGACACGATCCGTTGTGGATTTGTACATCCACCATTTTTTGTAGGAATGAAGGTGCTCTTAGCTCGACATCATTGGTTCTGTTTCACTAGAACCCCTCGTTTTTTGTTGTCTTGGAATGTAAATAGTCCATGATGGAGCTCGAGTAGAAAGTATTAATTTATTTCTCGGGGCAAGGGTCTAGGGTTAATGCCAATTAATAAATAATAATAAATAATAAAAAAATTGAAACAACTTCGTAAATATATCTTAGGTATGGAAATCGAAAGAATCCAATTCGAGCAAGTTTCAAATTACAAAATTTATTGGAATTGATCAAACTTTTTCGATCCAAAGTGTTTCACGAGGGAATCCATCATCTTGTAGGATTCTTTCATAGAAATCGCAAAAAGGGTATGTTGCTGCCATTTTGAAAGGATTAAAAAGCACCGAAGTAATGTCTAAACCCAATGATTTAAAATAAAATCAAGATAAAGGATCCCAGAACAAGGAAACACCTTTTTAATTGTCTTAATACTTAATAACTGGATCAGACTGAAGAATCCTATTTTAAACGAGACAAACAAAAAAGGAGGAAAGACCGCTCAATAAATGAAATTGCCGAAAGATTTTCCTTTGAACTGTTTGAAAGTTATCCAACTTGAGTTATGAGAGTACGAATGGTTTCTTTTTCATTTTAAGGAAGAACGAAGAAAAAAAGACTTACATCTTTAATTGCTTTGATCATTTTATGGATCCAGTTGTCATTTCTTAGATAGAATTCCATACAGAGACAAAACTTCGAATCAATCATTTTTCTCGAGCCGTACGAGGAGAAAGCTTCCTATACGTTTCTAGGGGGGGTGTTGTTCATCTACATCTATCCCAATGAGCCGTCTATCGAATCGTTGCAATTGATGTTCGATCCCGGAGAGAAGGAAAAGATCTTCAGAAAGTGGGTTTTTATGATCCGATAAAGAATCAAACTTATTTAAATGTTCCTGCTATTTTATATTTCCTTGAAAAAGGGGCTCAACCTACAGAAACTGTTCAGGATATTTTAAAGAAGGCAGAGGTTTTTAAGGAACTTCGTCCTAATCAACCGAAATTCAATTAAGGAAAAAAATTAAGGAAATA